TATTAGTATATAGAAATATTTTAAATAAATTTTTAAAAATAATTAATATATACTCATAAAACATTTATATAAAATATAAACAAAATTAATTTAAAAATTAATTTATTGAAAAAAAATTTATAATTAAATTTATCATATTTAATAAATCAAAAAAAAAAAAAAAAAAAACACATTTATTTAGTATTTTATAAACTTTTTGTTTGATTTATTATTTAATTTAATATAAAATGATATTTAATTTCTTTGCTCTTTATATTTTTATTTTTAAATACTAAATTTATTTAACTATTTGAAATTTAAATGATTTAATATTTATTTTATTAATTTTTTAAAAATTAAAAATTTTTAAATTTTTAAAAAATAAATTTTTAACTTAAGAATTTTTATTTTATTTTTTTTTTTTTATATGATGTTTATTTTTATTTTTTTTATAGATAAAGAAAAAATTTTTATTTAAGAGTTTCATTATTGTATGGGAGCAAGATTTTTAAATAAAGAGTTCTCTAAGTAGGGGCAAAATTTTCATTATATTAATATTTTATTTAAATAATGTTTTTAGTAATTTTTTTAATAATTTTATTGTTTTAAAATAAAAAAATTAACTAAAAATTTTTATGATAAATTAAAAATTTTTAATATGGAGCAAATGAAATTTTTAGAGAATATTATTTTTATGGGAGGAATTTCTTTATTTGTTTATTTAAATTGAGGCTATAAAAAAGTTTTATTTTAGCTTGAAATATTGGTTTATAATTTTTTTACATGTAAGTTAAAGCATTAAATTTTAAAAATTTAAATAATTTTTATTTTATAAATTAGTCGCAGTTTTTAAGTTTTAAAATTAAAGAAATTTAGATTAAGAAATTTATATTAATATTAACAAAATTTGTGCCAGCAGTTGCGGTTATACAAATAATATGATTAATATTTATTAATTAATAATTAATTGTTATTATTAATAATTAAAAGTTAAATTTATTAAGTGAAATTTTAAATTTAATTAAATTTATATAAAAAATTATGAGGTTATTAAATTTTTATTTAAACTAGGATTAGATACCCTATTATTTAAAAAGTAAAATTAAATATTAAATTATTAATAGTTATAGTCTTTAAAATTAAAAAATTTGGCGGTATTTTAGTCTTTTCAGAGGAACCTGTTCTATAATTGATATTCCACGATTAATTGTACTTATTTTATTAGTTTATATATCGTCGTAGGTTGAATATTTTATAAGAATTTAAATGTTCAAGATTTATAATTATAAATTAAATCAGATCAAGGTATAGCTTATAAATAAGAAGAAATGGGTTACAATAGATTTATTTAAATGGATTTAAAATTGAAAAATTTTTATGAAGGTGGATTTGAAAGTAATATAATTAATTTAAATTATATGATTTAAGCTCTATAATATGTACATATCGCCCGTCGCTCTCATATAAAATGAGATAAGTCGTAACAAAGTAGATGTACTGGAAAGTGTATCTAGAATTAACAAATTAGAGCTTGATATAAGTATTTTATTTACATTAAAAGGTTAATTGTGAAATCCAATTTAATTTGAATTTAATATTTTATTATTATTATTTTTTAATTAAAATATTTTTTATTTTTATTAATAATATTGAAAAAATTTTTTTTATTATAGTTTATAGTATAGTGATAGAACAATTAAATATTTTGAAAATTTAAATTTTTAAAAGAATAATTAATTTTTAGTACCTTGTGTATCAGGGTTTATTAATTAAATATTATATATTTTAATTTTCTCGATTTTAAAAGAGTTAAAAGTTTATATTTTTTAATGTTAAATAATTATTAATAATAAATTTTTAGTAATGAAACGTTATTCGATTTTAAATATATCTAGTTTTTTAAGAAATAAATTTAATTTATTTATTAATAAAAAATTAATTTTATTTATAAAATTAATTTTATTAATAAAAAATATTTTAAGGGATAAGCTTTAAAATAAATTTATATAATTATTTTAATTTTAAAATTAAATTTAGGATTAAAAATTTCTAATATTAATAGTTTGTTATAATTAATTTTTTATAATAATTATTTATATTTAATTTATATTTTTTATTAAAAATTTTTATTTAATTTTTAATTAAAAGTTATAATGATAAAATTAGTATAATTTATTTTTAAAAATAATTTATTTTTAAAAGGTTAAATTAAGGAATTCGGCAAAATAATTTTTCGCCTGTTTAATAAAAACATGTCTTTTTGATTATAATTTAAAGTCTAACCTGCCCAATGAAAGTTTAAATGGCCGCGGTATTTTGACCGTGCAAAGGTAGCATAATCATTAGTTTTTTAATTGAAAGCTGGAATGAATGGTTGGACGAGAAAATTACTGTCTCAATTTAATTTAATTAGAATTTTATTTTTAAGTTAAAAAGCTTAAATTTTTTTAAAAGACGAGAAGACCCTATAGAGTTTTATATATAATTATTTATTTTTTTTTATAATTTTTATTAAATAGTATTATATTTTATTGGGGTGATAAATAAATTTAATTAACTTTATTTAATTTATTACATATATTTATGAATTAATGATCCATTTTTTATGATTAAAAGATTAAATTACCTTAGGGATAACAGCGTAATTTTTTTTAAGAGTTCTTATCGAAAAAAAAGATTGCGACCTCGATGTTGGATTAAAATTTATTTTTGGTGTAGAAGCTAAAATATTGAGTCTGTTCGACTTTTAAAATTTTACATGATCTGAGTTTAAACCGGTGTGAGCCAGGTTGGTTTCTATCTTTAAATATAATAAAATATTTTAGTACGAAAGGACCAGATATTTATAAAATTTATTATTTTTTGAATAATATTGTTATTTTGGCAGATTAGTGCATTAAATTTAGAATTTAATTATGTAAATTTTTACAAATAACACTTGTTTTATAAAGATTTAATTTTAATGTTATTAAGAAGTTTATTATTAGTGATTTGTGTATTAATTGGGGTAGCTTTTTTAACTTTATTGGAGCGTAAAGTTTTAGGTTACATTCAAATTCGTAAAGGTCCTAATAAAGTTGGTTTTATAGGATTACCTCAACCTTTTAGAGATGCTATTAAATTATTTTCTAAAGAATCTGTAATTCCTTTAATATCAAATTTTAATATATATTATTTTTCTCCTATTTTTAATTTATTTTTTTCTTTGATTTTATGATTATGTATACCTTTTTTTAGAATTTTATTTAATTTTAATTTAGGAATTTTGTTTTTTTTATGTATTTCTAGATTAAGAGTTTATACAATTATGATTTCGGGGTGATCTTCTAATTCAAATTATTCTTTATTAGGGGGTATACGTTCTGTTGCTCAAACAATTTCTTATGAAGTAAGTTTATCTTTAATTTTATTATGTTTTTTATTTATAGTTTTGAGTTTAAATTTAAATGTATTTTTTTTTTATCAAAAATATATTTGATTATTATATTTAAGAATACCATTGTGTTTAATTTGATTTGTTTCTAGATTAGCTGAAACTAATCGTACTCCTTTTGATTTTGCTGAAGGTGAATCTGAGCTTGTTTCAGGATTTAATGTGGAGTATAGAAGAGGGGGTTTTGCTTTAATTTTTTTGGCTGAATATTCTAGAATTTTATTTATGAGAATAATATGTTGTATTTTATTTTTAGGGGGGGATGTTTATTCTTTTATATTTTTTTTGAAATTAGGTTTTATATCATTTTTTTGAATTTGAGTACGGGGTACTTTACCACGATTTCGATATGATAAATTAATATATTTAGCATGAAAAAGGTTTTTACCTGTTTCTTTAAATTATTTATTTTTTTTTTTAGGGTTAAAATTATTATTTTTTTCCCTAATTTTATAGTTAACTAAATTTAGTATTAAGTTAATAAGAATTAAATCTTATCTTATATTTTCAAAATATATGCTTATCAAGCTCATTAACTAGTTTTTAAAAATAATAGAATCTCATATATTATTTATAATTGGTATTATTAAATAGGTTAAGAAATATATAATTGTTAAAATTTGTCCAATTATAATATAAGGATCTTCTACTGGCCGTGCACCAATTCAAGTCAATAAAATTACAATAGTTAGTAAATTTCAAAATAAAATTTTATTAATTGGGTAAAAATTATTTGATTGTATTTTTTTATTATTTATAAATGGTATAAATAGAAGGATTGCAATTGATATAACTAAGGCAATAACTCCTCCTAATTTATTGGGGATTGATCGTAAAATTGCATAAGCAAAAAGAAAATATCATTCAGGCTGAATATGAACAGGAGTTACTAAAGGGTTTGCTGGAATAAAGTTATCTGGATCTCCTAATATATAAGGATTAATTAATGTTAGTAATATTAGCCTTATTAATATAATAATAAATCCAAAAATATCTTTGAAAGAGAAATAAGGATGGAAAGGAATTTTATCAATATTTCTATTTGTTCCTAATGGGTTATTAGATCCTGTTTGATGTAAAAACAATAAATGAATTATTACTAATGCAGCAATAATAAAAGGTATAAGAAAATGTAAAGTGAAAAAACGAGTAAGAGTAGCATTATCAACTGCAAATCCTCCTCATAATCATTGAACAATATTTATTCCTAAATAAGGAATTGCGGATAATAAATTAGTAATTACGGTAGCTCCTCAAAATGATATTTGCCCTCAGGGTAAAACATAACCTAAAAATGCTGTTGCTATAACAATAAATAAAATTAATACTCCTATAATTCAAGTTATAGTTAAATTGTATGATCCGTAATATAATCCTCGTCCAATATGTAAATAAATACAAATAAAAAAAAAAGATGCTCCATTAGCATGGATAGTTCGAATTAATCAGCCAAAGTTAACGTCTCGACAAATATGAATAACTCTATTAAATGCTATATTTACATCGGCTGTATAGTGTATTGCTAAAAATAATCCTGTAATAATTTGAATTCCTAAACATAATCCAAGAAGAGATCCAAAATTTCATCAAGTAGAAATATTAGAAGGGGATGGTAAATCAATTAAGGAATTATTAATAATATCTAAGGGATTTTTATTTCGTATTGGTGTTTTCATTAAAATTTTTGTCGTAAAGGCCCTAATTTAAAATCAGTAATTTTTACAACTGCAATTAAAGTAATGAATAAATAAATAATTATTATAAATATAATAATATTAGATGGAATATTAAAAAATTTTCTTAATATTATGTAGTTTCTTTTAAAATTAAAATTAAAATTTAAATTATTAATTTTAATAAAATAATTATCAATTAAAATGATCAGCATATTTATAATGATGTTTAAAATTATTAATACAAGAGTTAATTTATTATTAAATTTAAATTTTTCATTAGAAGCAATTCTAGTTATATAAATAAATAATACTAATATTCCTCCAATTATAATTAAAAATAAAATATATGAAAATCAAAAATTAAAATTTAATAAACCAGTAATAATGGAAATTATAATAGTTTGTATTATTAAAATTAATCCTATAGATAATGGGTGATTTATAAATAAAAATGTTATAGATAATATTATATTAATAGATAAAAGTAATATTAAAATACAGAAGATAGTTTATTAAAAATTTTAATTTTGGAGATTAAAGATAAGAAGCGTTTCTTTCTTCTGAAGTTTTAAAAGAATTCCTTATTTTTGGTTTACAAGACCAATATTTTATATTAAATTATTAAAACTAATGTTAATATTATTTTCAATTTTTATATATTTTAGTGGGTTATTAGTTTTTTGTATAAAACGTAAGCATTTATTATTAATATTATTAAGCTTAGAATTTATTGTTTTATCTTTATATTTTATAATATATATTTATTTAAGTTATTTTAGAAATGAATTTTATTTTTCAATAATTTTTATAACTATAAGAGTTTGTGAAGGAGCATTGGGGTTATCTTTATTAGTTTCATTAATTCGAAGTCATGGAAATGATTATTTTCAAAGTTTTAATATTTTATGATAAAATTTATATTTTTTATAATTTTTATGATTCCTTTAAGTTTAAAGAAAAAAATATTTTGATTAAATCAATATATATATTTTTGTATATTTTCAATATTTATGTTAATATTTAGGTTTAATTATTTATTTATAAATATTAGGTATTTTTTAGGATGTGATTTGTTATCTTATATTATAATTATATTAACTTTTTGAATTTGTTCATTAATAATTATGGCTAGATTTAAAATTTATAAGTTTAATTATTATTATGAATTATTTTTATTTTTATTGTTGATATTAACTATTTCTTTATATTTAACTTTTAGTTCTTTAAATTTATTTATTTTTTATGTATTTTTTGAAATAAGATTAGTTCCTACTTTGATTTTAATTATTGGTTGAGGGTATCAACCCGAACGTATTCAAGCTGGTATTTATTTATTATTTTATACAATATTAGCTTCTTTACCAATATTAATTTCTATTTGTTATTATTATATAAAATATAATAGATTGAGTTATTGTAATTTTTTTGATGTTAATTATATTTTAATATATTTAAGAATAAATATAGTTTTTTTAGTTAAAATACCAATATATTTTGTTCATTTATGGTTACCCAAAGCTCATGTAGAAGCCCCAGTTTCTGGATCTATAATTTTAGCCGGGATTATATTGAAATTAGGGGGATATGGGTTAATGCGAGTTATAAAAATATTTTTAATTATTAGGATAAAAATTAATTTTTATTTTATTATTATTTCTTTAATTGGGGGAATTTTTATTTCATTAATTTGTTTACGTCAAATAGATATTAAGTCTTTAATTGCTTATTCTTCTGTTTCTCATATAGGTTTAGTTTTATGTGGGATTATGACTATAAATTATTGAGGAATATCTGGGGCTTTTTTAATAATAATTGCCCATGGTTTATGTTCTTCGGGTTTATTTTGTTTGGCTAATATTAATTATGAGCGGTTGAGTAGACGGAGATTATTTCTTAATAAAGGAATAATTAATATTTTACCATCTATAAGAATATGGTGATTTATATTTAGAGCATGTAATATATCTGCTCCCCCCTCATTAAATTTATTTGGTGAAATTTTATTAATTAATAGATTAATAAGATGAAGATATTATAGTTTTTATACTTTAATTTTTTTATTATTTTTAAGTGCAGCCTATTCTTTATATTTATATTCTTATACTCAGCATGGTAAAATATTTTCTGGGTGATATAGGTTTAATATAGGTTATTTACGTGAGTATTTATTATTATTTTTGCACTGATTTCCTTTAAATTTATTAATTTTAAAGGGGGAATATTTTATTTTATGAATTTATTTAATTAGTTTATTAAAAATATTGATTTGTGATGTCAAAGATACATTTTATGTATTAAATAATTTTATCTATTTGTTTAATTTATAGTAGTTTATTTATGATTTTTAGTTTAATTACTTTTATTTTTAGAGTTAATTTTATAATTTTAGATTATAGAGTATTATTAGAATTAGAAATAGTATCTTTAAATTCTTGTTCTATTATAATAACTATTTTATTTGATTGAATTTCTTTATTATTTATAAGATTTGTTTTATTTATTTCTTCTATAGTAATTTATTATAGAAAGGATTATATATTAAATGATTTAAATATAAATCGATTTATTATATTAGTTTCTATATTTGTTTTATCTATAATATTATTAATTATTAGTCCTAATTTAATTAGAATTTTGTTAGGATGGGATGGATTAGGGTTAGTTTCTTATTGTTTAGTTATTTACTATCAAAATGTAAAATCTTATAATGCTGGAATACTAACTGCTTTAACTAATCGATTAGGAGATGTGGCTTTATTAATTTCTATTAGTTGAATAATTAATTTTGGAAGTTGAAATTATATTTATTATTTAGATTTTATAAAAAATGATTATATTATAATTATTATTAGTTATTTAGTAATTTTTGCGGCTTTTACAAAAAGAGCTCAAATTCCCTTTTCTTCATGATTACCTGCTGCAATAGCAGCTCCTACTCCTGTATCTTCGTTAGTTCATTCTTCTACTTTAGTTACTGCTGGTGTTTATTTACTTATTCGTTTTAATTTTTCTTTTAATACAACTATAATAATATTGATATTATTTATTTCTAGTATGACAATATTTATAGCAGGGTTAGGTGCTAATTTTGAATTTGATTTAAAAAAAATTATTGCTTTATCAACTTTAAGTCAGTTAGGTTTGATGATAAGAATTTTATTTTTAGGGGAATATAAATTGGCATTTTTTCACTTATTAACTCATGCTTTATTTAAGGCTTTATTATTTATATGTGCAGGGAATATTATTCATAATTTAATAAATTGTCAAGATATTCGTTTTATAGGAGGTTTAATTAAGCAAATACCTTTAACTTGTAGTTTTTTTAATATTGCTAATTTATCTTTATGTGGGGTTCCTTTTTTATCAGGATTTTATTCAAAAGATTTAATTTTAGAAGTTTTATCAATAAATTACTTAAATTTATATATTTATTTAATTTTTTTTGTTTCTACAGGGTTAACAGCTAGGTATACTATTCGGTTAATATATTATAGTTTAATAGGAAATTTTAATTTTTTAAGATTAAATATAATTAATGATGAAAGAAAAATTATATTAAAAGGAATAGGAGGTTTAATTTTTTTGGTTATTATAGGGGGGAGAATACTTATATGATTAATATTTCCTACTCCTTATTTTATTTGTTTACCTTTTTATATGAAAATAATAACTTTATTTGTTATTATAATTGGGTTATTTTTAGGATATGAATATTCGGTTTTTTATTTAAATTACAATTTAAAAAGCTTGATTTATTATAAAATTTCTTTATTTTTTTCTTCAATATGAAATATACCTTTTATTTCAACATTTGGTATAAATTATTATCCTATTAAATTAGGTTATTTATATTATAAAAATTTTGATCAAGGTTGATATGAATATTATGGAAGACAAAAAATTTATAATTCTTTAAGAAAAAGTTCTTTATTATTACAATCTTTTTTTAATAATAATTTAAAGATTTATTTAATTTTATTAATTTTATGAGTTTTAATTTTATTAATTTTAATTTATTTAAGTAGCTTATAAAGAGTATGATATTGAAGCTATCAAGGAAACATTTTTGTTCTTAAATATTTATAAAAAATTATAATTTAATTTTACAATGAAAATGTAATGTTTTTCTTAAACTATATAAATAGAAATAATAATGGAATTTCACCACTAAAAATTTAAGTTAGAAGCTTAATTTTGATTAACTTATTTCTTTAATTGGAGTTAAACTCAATAATATTATTAACAGTAATATACCTCTTTTTTGGTTTCAATTAAAAATAAGGGCTATCATCACCAAAATTTTAGGTCGAAACTAAATACAATTTATTGTTTCTTATTTTAAGATAAATTGAATGATCAATACTTTTTAAATGCAAATTAAATGTTATAATTAACTATTATCCTAATTTACTCAATTTAATGCTCCTTGATTTCATTCGTGATATAGCCCTAATAATAAAATAAAAAAAAAAAATATTCTAATTATTATATAATTAAATAAATTAGAAATTTTTAATACTATAATTAAGGGGATTAATAAGGTAATTTCTACATCAAAAATTAAAAAAATTACTGCAATTAGAAAAAAATGAATAGAAAAAGGCAATCGAGCAGATCTTTTAGGATCAAACCCACATTCAAAGGGGGATGCTTTTTCTCGGTCTATAAAAGTTTTTTTTGATAAAATTGATGCTATTAATATTACAATTAAAGAAATTAAGAAGATTAATAAAGATATTATTATAATAATTATAATTGTTTATACTAAAATTAATTAGGTCTTTTGATTGGAGGTCAAATATAATTTTTATACTATATAAACATCTACCTCATCAATAAATAGAGATATATAAAAATAATCAAACAACATCTACAAAATGTCAATATCAGGCGGCTGCTTCAAATCCAAAATGATGAATGGAAGAGAAATGGTTATTTAAATGTCGAAAGTAACAAATTGCTAGGAATGTAGTTCCAATAATTACATGAAGGCCGTGAAATCCTGTAGCTATAAAAAAAGAAGAGCCATAAATAGCATCTGAAATTGTAAATGAAGCTTCTAAATATTCGTATCCTTGTAAAATAGTAAAATAAATTCCTAAAATTACTGTTAATAATAATCCTTGTTTAGTTTGTTTAAAATTGTTTTCTATTAATCTATGATGAGCTCATGTTACCGTTAGTCCTGAAGTTAATAAAATTAAAGTATTAAGTAATGGGATTTGAATTGGGTTAAAAGTTATAATTCCTTTGGGGGGTCAAATTATCCCTAATTCAATTGATGGGGCTAAACTACTATGAAAAAATCCTCAAAAAAATCTAATAAAAAAAAAAATTTCTGATGTAATAAATAAAATTATTCCTCATCGTAAACCTATAGTTACGTTGTATGTATGTAATCCTTGAAAAGTCCCTTCTCGAGAGACATCTCGTCATCATTGATATATAATTAATATAGTAAGTAAAGTTCCTAATAAAAATAAATTATTGTTATAAAAATGGAATCATTTAATTAACCCGATTATAGTAATTATAGCACCTAGAGCTCCGGTTAAAGGCCAAGGTCTTACATCAACTAAATGGAATGGATGATTTTTATGTATTGACATTAATTAACTTCTCTAGAATATAAGGTTCTTAAAATAGCAAATACATAAGATTGAATAATTGCTACTGCAGATTCTAATAATAATAATAATAATTGTGTAATAATTAAAATATTGATTATTATAATTGATAATATGGGTCCTGTATTTCCTAGTAAGGTTATTAGTAAATGACCTGCAATTATATTAGCAGCTAATCGAACAGCTAATGTTCCTGGTCGAATAATATTTCTAATAGTTTCAATACATACTATAAAAGGTATTAGAACAGGGGGAGTTCCCTGAGGAACTAGGTGTGCTAATATATGAGTAGTATTATTAATTCATCCATAAATTATAAATCTAATTCATAAAGGTAAAGCTAATGAAAGAGTTAAGATTAAATGTCTTGTTCTAGTAAAAATATAAGGGAATAAACCTAAGAAATTATTAAATAAAATAAATGAAAATAAAGAAATAAAGATTAAAGTTCTTCCTTTGATTTTATTTCCAAGTAAAATTTTAAATTCTTGATGTAAAATTATACAAATTTTAATTCATAAAAAATTTATTCGTGAGGGAATTAGTCAATATATTGAGGGAATGAATAATAATCCTAAAAAAGTTCTTAATCAATTTAAAGATAAATTAAATCTTGTAGATGGGTCAAAAGATGAAAATAAATTAGTTATCATTTTCAATTTAATTTATTTATTTTATTAGTAAAAGATTTATTTAAAGGTAAATACTTAAAAGAAAAGTAATTTAATGAATTAAAAATTAAAAAAATTATTGTAAATATTAAAAATAATATAATTCAATTTATTGGTGCTATTTGGGGAATTAAAAAATATTAATATTTTAATAATTTTAGTATGACAAACTAATGTTATAATTTAACTAATTTTTTTTCATTAGAAATAGTCGTTAATCTATTATTAAATGGTTTAAGAGACCAGTACTTACTTTCAGCCATCTAATGATGTAATTTTATAAATTCAATTAATAAAAAATTTAGGAGAAATTCTTTCTAAAACAATTGGTATAAATCTGTGGTTAGCCCCGCAAATTTCTGAACATTGCCCAAAAAATAATCCTGCTCGATTTATAAAAAAGTTAATTTGATTTAATCGTCCGGGTGTAGCATCAATTTTCACTCTTAATGAGGGGATAGTTCATGAATGTAAAACGTCAGCGGCTGTAACTATTATTCGAATTTGTGAATTGTAAGGTAAAACAATTCGATTATCAACATCTAATAAACGAAACCTATTAATTTTTATTTCATTGATGGGAATTATATAAGAATCAAATTCAATATTTTTAAAATCTGTATATTCATAAGATCAGTATCATTGATGACCAATAGATTTAATAGATACTATAGGGTTATTAATTTCATCAAGTAAATAAAGTAAATTTAAAGATGGAAGGGCAATAAAAATTAAAGTGATAGCAGGTAAAATAGTTCAAATTAATTCAATTATTTGTCCTTCTAATAGGAACCGGTAATTTAATTTATTGAAAAATAATCTTCTTATTAAATATCCTACTAAAACTGTAATTATTAATAAAATTATTAAAGTATGATCATGAAAATAAATTAATTGCTCTATTAATGGTGAAGCGCTATCTTGAGTGAATATTGAATATCAAGTTGCCATTTCTAAAAAAAGTATAAACTTTATATATGGGGCTTAAATCCACCGCACTAATCTGCCACATTAGAATTCTGAAGATAGTATAGGAAGTTCAGAATATCTATGTTCAGCAGGGGGTATTAATTGGAATCATTCAATAGAAGAATTTATTTGTAAAGATGAAATTCTTTTTCGTATTGAAATAAATCTTTCTCAAATAATAAATAATAAAATAAAAATTGCAATTAATGAAATTATAGATCCAATAGAAGAAATAATATTTCAAGTAGTGTATGCATCAGGATAGTCTGAATATCGACGAGGTATTCCTCTAAGGCCTAAAAAATGTTGTGGGAAAAATGTTAAATTTACCCCAATAAATATAGTAATAAATTGAATTTTTAAATATTTATTATTTAATGTTAATCCTGTAAATAAAGGGAATCATTGAATAAATCCTGCTATAATGGCAAATACAGCGCCTATTGATAAAACATAATGAAAATGTGCAACAACATAATATGTATCGTGAAGAATAATATCAATAGAAGAATTAGCTAAAACAACTCCAGTCAATCCTCCAACTGTAAATAAAAATACAAAACCTAAAGCTCACAATATAGCTGGTGAATAATTAATTTGTGTTCCATGAAGAGTTGCTAATCAACTGAAAATTTTAATTCCTGTTGGGACTGCAATAATTATAGTAGCTGATGTGAAGTAAGCTCGTGTATCAACATCTATTCCTACAGTAAATATATGATGAGCCCATACTACAAATCCTAATAATCCAATTGCTATTATAGCATAAATTATTCCTAATGTACCGAAAGTTTCCTTTTTCCCTCTTTCTTGGCTGATAATATGAGAAATTATTCCAAATCCTGGTAAAATTAAAATATAAACTTCTGGATGGCCAAAAAATCAAAATAAATGTTGGTATAAAATAGGATCCCCTCCTCCTGCGGGGTCAAAGAAAGAGGTATTTAAGTTTCGATCTGTTAAAAGTATTGTAATAGCTCCAGCTAGTACTGGAAGAGAAAGAAGTAATAATAAAGCAGTGATAGCTACTGCTCAAACAAAAAGAGGTATTCGATCAAAGGTTATTCCTGCTGATCGTATATTAATAACAGTAGTAATAAAATTTACTGCGCCTAAAATTGATGAAATCCCGGCTAAATGAAGACTAAAAATAGCTAAATCAACAGAAGCTCCTCCATGGGCAATATTAGAAGAAAGAGGCGGGTATACTGTTCATCCCGTTCCTGCTCCTCTTTCTACTATTCTTCTTATTAATAATAAAGATAATGATGGGGGCAATAATCAAAATCTTATATTATTTATTCGAGGAAATGCCATATCTGGGGCTCCAAGTATTAAAGGGACTAATCAGTTTCCAAACCCTCCAATTATGATCGGTATTACCATGAAAAAAATTATAATAAATGCATGAGCTGTAACAATTACATTATAAATTTGATCGTCACCAATTAATGTTCCCGGGTTTCCTAATTCTGCTCGAATTAGAATTCTCAAAGATGTACCTACTATTCCTGCTCAAGCTCCAAAAATAAAGTATAATGTTCCAATATCTTTATGGTTTGTTGAAAATAATCACTTATTCAGGTAAAATGGCTGAGAATAGGCGATAAATTGTAAATTTATTAACGAAATTAATTTCTTTTACCAGGCCTTATATTCAACAATGATTTTAAATTGCAAATTTAAAGGTGGAGTGATCCTAAGGCTTAAAGATGGATCTTTATTAGCAGTTTTGAAGACTACGAGTTTATTTTAACTTAAATCCTTAATAAAAATTAAAGATTAAAGTAATAAATAATAAACCTATTAAGGATAAAGAATTAAATAATGTTAATACGAAAATTTTATTTTTAGTTTTAAAATAATAATTTACTTCATTTATGTTGATTATTAGTGTTGTAAAAGTAATTCGTATATAAAAATATAAAGTTATTAAAGTTATAATAATTATTAAAAAAGTTAATAAAATTATGTTATTTTCTATTAAAGTCTGAATTGTTAATCATTTTGGCATAAATCCTAAAAAAGGGGGCAATCCTCCTAATGAAAGAAAATTTAAAATAAAAAATATTTTAAAAATTTTATTTTTATTTAAAGAAATAAAAAGTTGTTTTAAAAAGAATGAATTTATAATTTTAAATATAAGAATAATATTAATAGAAATAATACAATAAATCATAAAATAAATTAATCAAATAGTTTCTATAAATATTATTGATCTAATTATTCATCCAATATGGTTAATTGAAGAATAAGCTAGAATTTTTCGTAATCTTACTTGATTAATACCTATAATTCCACTAATTAATATAGAAAATACAATAATTAAAGAAAAAAACATTAATGTATTATTATATATAATTAAAATTATTGGTGCGATTTTTTGTCAAGTTATTAATAGTAAACAATTATTTCAATTTAATCCTTCTATTACTTCTGGTAATCAAAAATGGAAGGGAGCAGCTCCCATTTTTGTTAAAAGTGAAGAATTGAAAATTAAATCATAATTATTTCAATTTTTACTTGATAATATAATAATTGAAAAAAGCAAAATTGTTGATGCTAAAGCTTGAGTAATAAAATATTTTATTGAGGCTTCATTAGATAATATATTTTTTGAATTTCTTAATAAAGGAATAATAGATAATAAATTAATTTCTAGTCCTATTCATATCCCTATTCAAGAATATGAAGAAATTGAAATTAGTGTTCCGATTCTCAAAGACGTTAAAAATAATAATTTATGAAAATAAAAAATTAAAAAGAAAAGGATTAAAACCTTTATAAATGGGGTATGAACCCATTAGCTTGATTAGCTTATCTTTTTATATTTTAGTATATGATGTATAAAAGTTTTTGATACTTTAGGAAATAGTTTAATTCTATTAAATATAATGAAGGTAATTAAATTACATTTTTTATTCTATCAAAATAACTCTTTTCATTCAGACACTTCATTTTTTTTTTTTTACTTTATTAAAAAAAAAAAATATATAACTAATTGTTTTTTTTTTTTTAGGCTAAATAAATGTGTTAAATATATTTAGTAAACTGATTTTTTAATTAATTAAAAATTGATTTTTTTAAATGTAAATTTTTGGGTTTTTTTTTATATTAAATTACCTACATAAATAATAATAATTTTAAAAAATTTTAAAAAATTTTTTTTTTTATTTTTTTAGCTAATTTTAAGAAATATTTTTAAAAAAGATAAGATTTTTTAAAGGCCTTAGAGGAATCATGGGTTTAATATTTTTAATGAAATTGTTGAGAGGGGGAATTTTTTTTTTTTTCATTTTTTTGCACGCAAAATTTTCAAAATTTTTGAACGCTAAAAAAAATTAACTACATGAAATTAAAGAGAATTTTAAAAAAAATGACCCAAAATTTGAAAAAAAAAAAATTCCTAATAAAAATTTAGATTATATATAGATATTAGTTTATATACATATATATATATATATAGATCAAATTTATATATATAATATATTAGTACATAATGATATACGTATCTTATGTGATATATGATCTATATTATTTATATGTATATGATATTAAATAAATTTAATTAAGAAAAAAAGAAAAAAGTATTGATTTATTAATATTTAAATTATATATAATTATTTATAATTTATTAATATATTAAAAATTATAAATATAAAATTAAATATTTATTAATTAATAATTTATATTAATATATAATATATATATATATATATAACTAATATAAAGATAATTTATAAATAAAGTTTTAATTTATTAATTATTTAATTATATATAAATAATATATAAATAAATTGAAGTAATTAGTTAATGAAGTAATT